ATGTCGAACCTATAAAAAAAAGAAAAGATAATAGGAATTACTAGTCTTAAAATCTAATTGGACAAAAATAAAGATTTTTTTTTTTTTTTGAGTGATCGCGTGATCATTTTTCTCCTCTCATTCATTCAAGATATTGTGTGAATGAACCCACTACTGAATCTAATGAGTTAAAATGAAAGTAAAGGAAAAAGTTTTATAAGGTGGCGTTTTGTTCTAAAATAGAAAATAGATTCGATACAATTCTAAAATGAAAAAAAAAATGATCAAAATAGAAATTATTTTCCAATTTTATTCCATAGTGATTCAAAAAGAGTTTCATTTTTGAATGAAGTCCCACGACATAGTTCTTATTATTAATAGTTTACCCAAGAGAGTTGTTCAACAGATCTGTTGATTGGAATCACGGTATGGGTAGATGACATAGATGATGAATCAATTTCTTTTTATATGTCTGTCACTTTATCTTTGTTAGTTCCGCCTATAATGATTGATGAATCAAAAGTTTTCAATCGAACTTCTTCTTTCAATCGGTCTTTTTGCTTATCCTCTTAGCTTGCAAAACAAAAATGGAAACTTAGGTAAATGCCTTATAAACATATGTATAAAAAGAACATATTTCATTTAGCTCTTTTATGCCTACTATAACTAGTTATTTCGGTTTTCTACTAGCGGCTTTAACTATAACTGCAGCTCTATTTATCGGTCTGAGCAAGATACGACTTATTTGAAATTAATTAAATGAACAATTTATAGTATTCTATAGTTACTTACCGCGCCAATTGTCAATTCTTGGTTATTGAGATTCATGGCAATTCGGATTAATATTTAGGAATAGATATTACCTCTTTTTTTTTTCCTTTCAAACAAATTGAAATGATTGAAGTTTTTCTATTTGGAATCGTGTTAGGTCTAATTCCTATTACTTTGGCTGGATTATTCGTAACTGCATATTTACAATACAGACGTGGTGATCAGTTGGACCTTTGATTAAATAAAATCTATTTTTTTTTTGATTGACCTCCTTCTTGTCTTTAATCTACAGGAGGTCAAATTTAGATTGCTGTTCAAATTAGTGAAGCTATTTCAGTCTAATTCAATCTAACAAAAATGAAATCACGCTCTGTAGGATTTGAACCTACGACATCGGGTTTTGGAGACCCACGTTCTACCGAACTGAACTAAGAGCGCTTTCGTATCAGATATCAGAATAGATAAGACTATAAAGAAAAAGAGGATTTTTGGAACCCCAATACATTTTGTATGCATCTACTAGATAGTATCATAAAAATGAAAGATTATGTATGTCCAATTTGAATTTGAATCGATCTCGATTGATCTTTCGTTCCTGCTCAAAGTAAAGTAATAGGTAGGGATGACAGGATTTGAACCCGTGACATTTTGTACCCAAAACAAACGCGCTACCAAGCTGCGCCACATCCCTTCAATTGTTCTACAGTGTCATTGTAGAGAATTCCTGTCTTGTTTTCCACATCATTATTTCCTCCATTGATATACACAATTTATCCTGCTATTTCTTCTTTTTAGTTTCATATAACATATAATAAAAGTAAAAGACTTAGATACATATGAAATACGTAACCCACCGTAAAAATAAAAAATACGTAAAAATAAATAAATATTTTTCGGGAATGCTCAAGAAGAAAGGGACGTATTTTTTATTTTTAGTTTTCAAAAAGGAAAATATGATCTACCGGATCATTGTACATTTGAATTCAAATTAAGGATTCCATGTACAACTACAGTCGGTCCTTAACTCCATATGTATCTGATCATATATGTATTACCCTTATGTATTACAATAAAAAAAAAGAAGGAGGTTTTCAATGCGAGATCTAAAAACATATCTCTCCGTGGCACCGGTACTAAGTACTCTATGGTTTGGGGCTTTAGCAGGTCTATTGATAGAGATTAATCGTTTTTTCCCGGATGCGTTGACATTCCCCTTTTTTTCATTCTAGTTATTGATATGGGAAAGGATGAAGAAAATTAAAGATACAATCAAATATCTGTGACTAATCCCTTTCCTCCTCTTTTCTCTTTTTTCCCTTTTTTTAGAATTAGAATAAGGGAGGAAGGAGAAAAAAGAAAAGTGGATTCAACATCTGCGGCACTCGGGTTCAAGTTCTAATTAAATTCCTAATAGAGGTAGAACGAAAAATGTGGGGCTGGGACAAGAGTATTATACAAAATACTTAAATGAAATACTGTACTGCGATTAGAAATCGAATTTAGAAATCATTGTATTACTTATTATTACTTTATTGATTGCAGCGAAATCTTTCATAATTTTATTTCCAGTTAGTCACTTCTATTTTTTTTTTCTTTCTTCTTCTTCGTTTCGGACCGAAAATGGAAGAGTTGAGTAAACCAAAAATCAAAGGGAGGTTCATGGCCAAGGGTAAAGATGTCCGAGTAACGGTAATTTTGGAATGTACCCGCTGTGTCCGAAATGGTGTTAATGTTAATAATAAGTCATCAA